ATTGAATAGAACGAACTGCTTTTTTTTCCACTGTAAGTTTGAAAATAAACGTTTAAATGTCCTTCAAAAGCAAGTAAATAGATCCGAAACATATAAAATGCAGTTAATCCTGCTGTGGACCAAGCTATTATTGCAAAAATAGGTAAATACAACCAACTATCATTAAGAATTTCATCTTTGGACCAAAAACAAGCAAGGGGTGGAATACCAGAAAGAGAAAGTGTACCCAATAAAAAAGCAGTTTTTGTAATTGGTACATGTTTTCTTAAACCGCCCATAAGAACCATATTCTGACTTTTATCTGGAGAATATCCAACAATAGCTTCCATCGCATGAATAATTGATCCAGATCCTAAGAACAACAATGCCTTCGAATAAGCATGAGTAATCAAATGAAATAAAGCAGCTCGATAAGACCCCATACCTAGAGCTAACATCATATAACCCAATTGAGACATTGTAGAATAAGCTAAGCTTTTCTTAATATCTTTTTGAGCAAGAGCTAAAGTGGCTCCTAAAAATAATGTTATTATACCTATCAAAGCTATTAGATTTAGAATGTAAGGTATAACTATGAAAAGAGGAAGAAGCCGAGCTACAAGAAAAATTCCTGCTGCTACCATAGTAGCGGCATGTATAAGAGCCGAAATGGGGGTAGGCCCTTCCATGGCATCAGGTAACCATACATGAAGTGGAAATTGGGCGGATTTAGCAACAGCGCCGGCAAATAATAGAGAGGCGCATAAAGTAACAAATAAAAAATTAACTTCATTATTAGAAACCAAGTTATTGAATATTTCAAACAAATCCCGAAATTCGAAACTACCTGTTATCCAATAAAAACCCAAAATTCCTAATAATAAACCAAAATCCCCGACACGATTAGTTACAAACGCTTTTTGACAAGCATTCGCGGCACTGGGTCGTGTGAACCAAAAACCTATTAATAGATAAGAACACACTCCAACTAATTCCCAAAAAATATAAATTTGTATCAAATTCGAACTAGTAACTAATCCCAACATTGAAGTATTGGAAAAACTCATATAAGCAAAAAATCTCAAATATCCCTGATCATGAGACATATAATTGTCACTATAAATAAGAACCATAATTCCAACAGTAGTGATTAATATCGACATAATAGAAGTAAGTGGATCAACCAAGCAGCCAAATTCTAAAGAAAAATCATTATTGATGGTCCAAGACCATACATATTGATAGACAGAATTATTATTTATTTGCTGAATAGAAAAAAGGGCTGAAAAAACCATAACTATACTTAATAATAAAACACTAGGAAAAGCCCACATACGGCGAAGATTTTTTGTTGCCGTTGGAAAAAGTAGAAGTCCTGTTCCAATTAAGATAGGAACTGGAAGTGGAATGAAAGGTATAATCCATGAATATTGATATGTATATTCCATAAAAAAAAAAAAAAAAAAAAATTATCTTAATTAATTGTTTCTGAGTCACCGGTTCTTATTTCTTTTCTTTTGAAAGGGGTCGGTTAATAAAAAAAAATTAAGATATATAAAATAAAACTTAAATAGAATTTTCTAGCCTTAATTATTCTGAATCTTTCCAAACTACTTCAAATATTTAAAATCAAGAGGTTATAATTGGTCAAATGATATAAATAAGTCACTAGTGAAAAATAAATACGTATTTAATTTTATTAATACTGAATTGTTAATATTAAATTCAAATTTTTAAATAAAATTTTATGAAGATAAAAAATGAAAATTCGAATTTTCATTTTAATTATTACGTATTACAATAATTTTTTTATATCTATAGAACAAGGATAAATAATTATACCAAAAACAGTATTTGATATGAATCATAAAGCCCATAACTAAAACTATTTATTGTAATTCGGTTATTTAGAATCATTAACCAATTTGTTTTGTAACTAATTGTTTGTCTTCCATTACAATAAAAGCTATTTGTAGGAAATGCTATGATATCCAACACTTTAATTTTACGGAAAAAAAAAGGGGGAAAATAAAATGCCTTTAAATTATGTATTTTGTATCCTTTAACAGATTAACTACTAGTCTCATTTGATAATTAAAATTTTGTGGACTCTTTCTTCGAGCTTGAACAATTAAATTAATATTAAATTAATTAATATAATAGAAAAAATTATTAAAGTTTTTTTTTTAATGAAGCGGGAGAAGGGTTATTAAACTTTTAGATTTTTTTATTACATGTATAAATGTAACACGACGAAAATAGAAAGAAAACGAAACGGACAATCTTTCTTTTTTTTTTTTTTTATTATTTTTTTTTTTATTTTATCAACTTCAATCTATTTGGCATAGTGTACCTTATCGTTCTTATTAATATTTTATGTGATTTTTAACCCCCCCTTTTTTTTGGAGTCTAATTTAGAGAAAAAATAGATAGAGAGTAGTAAAGAACAATTGATTTTGAACAATAGATGTCTTTCACATCCAACCGAAAAACCTATTATAACTTTTTAATGGCAGTTCCAAAAAAGCGCACCTCTATTTCAAAAAAACGTATTCGTAAAAATATTTGGAAAAGGAAGGGATATAGGGCAGCATTGAAAGCTTTTTCGTTAGCGAAATCTCTTTCTACCGGGAGTTCTAAAAGTTTTTTTTGTGTAACAAATAAATAATCTGAATCGTTCTAATAACTAATAAAGTAATATAATTTTTAACTAATAAAGTAATATAATTTTGTTTATAGTTTATTTATAAGATTTATAAGTTATAAAAATGATAAATAATATTTATCAATTATAATTAATATTAACATCATAATAGTATAGTAAAAGAATAAATATTAATATATAAGATAAATTACAATATAAACAATATACATTAAAAATAAAATAAATAAAATAAATAAAAAAGAATTAGTCTCATAATGTTTTAATTTAAAACGAATATAAAATTGAATTTGTTTTACTTTAATTTGAAGCCAAATTTTTCTTTCGTTTCTGATATAGATAAGAATTCTGTTGTCTACTGAATTCTAAAAATGAATGGTACTTTTTTGTTTGAAAAAAGGGTAAACGCAAGCGCAAGGTTTCGCCTTTCATTTTAGTATGTTTTATCATTTTCCGGATGGGGATTATCACTTTCCCCATCGCCCTTACTCAATAATAAAAAATAATAAAACTCAATAATAAAAAATAATAAAAAGAATTTTTTTTTTAGTTATATTTTTGATTTTATATTATAAAGAAGAGGTCGTTGAAACTAATTGATTAAGTTTAAAATGTTTTTTATAATCTTTTAAACCATTATTTTGGGTTTTAGAAATTATTATCACTATATAAATTCCTTAAACCCAATTAAATTAATAAAAGCCCCGTTTCCATTTTTAGGTAGTTATATGACGAATGCGCCAATTTTGAGTGATCTATTTTAGATCCTATGTTTCGATTGGAAGATCGATCAAGATATAATGTATATATATTAATTAAAAATTTTAGAAAATATTTTGAAGTACGGGACAATTTCTATACGAAATTTTTTTATATGATTGATACGACCATCCCAAATACCTAACTTAATGGGTTTGCTAAATCTTAACGCAAATTCTCTACACAACAAAAAATCCTAACGCAACCTAACTATGCAAATATTTACATAAATCTTTTGAGTGTATCGCTGAAATTGTGTTATATAAAAATTCTATTTTTTTATTATTATTAATTGATAAAATGAATTTTTTATTTTAGATTAATAAAATAAATGATAAAAGAAATTAATCATTAAAAAATGCAAACGAGGCAGAACATTTTTTTTACTTATATCCAGGGATTGAAGTAAAAATTATCTAGTTACAACTGTTCCATTTTAGTTTTAGGAGAGCATAAAGTAATAGCCTACGAAAAAATACATTGTTAGTTCAGTTAAATAAAATTGACATCCTAAAATACTAAATAACTAAATAAAAAGATAATAATAAGAAAAATCAATATTATTAACGTTAACGAAAACGTTTTAATCCCTAATTTTTAAACAAGTTTTTATTCATCAATTTGAATGTTTTCCTAAAAAAAAATATTGGATTGAATTAACTCCTTCAAGCTCGACGATTGAATAAAAATAGGTTATTATGATTTCGAATAAGCCGCTATGGTGAAATCGGTAGACACGCTGCTCTTAGGAAGCAGTGCTAGAGCATCTCGGTTCGAGTCCGAGTGGCGGCATGGCATCTTCTAAAAGAGTAAGTCCTATAATGAATTCAATTCCCGATTTCAATTCCTATAATTGAGGGACGCCCTTATTAATTTAATAATTTTTATGATATTTTCAACTTTAGAGCATATATTAACTCATATATCCTTTTCGATCGTTTCAATTGTAATTACAATTCATTTGATAATTTTATTAGTCGATGAAATCGTAGGACTAGATGATTCGTCAGAAAAGGGGATGATAGCTACTTTTTTCTGCATAACAGGATTATTAGTTACTCGTTGGATGTATTTGAGGCATTTACCATTAAGTGATTTATATGAATCATTAATTTTTCTTTCGTGGAGTTTTTCCATTATTCATATTATTCCGTATTTTAAAAAACATAAAAACCATTTAAGCGCAATAACCGCGCCAAGTGCTATTTTTACTCAAGGTTTTGCTACTTCGGGTCTTTTAACTGAAATGCATCAATCCGCGATATTAGTACCCGCTCTCCAATCCCATTGGTTAATGATGCACGTAAGTATGATGGTATTGAGCTATGCAGCTCTTTTGTGTGGATCATTATTATCACTAGCTCTTCTAGTCATTACATTTCGAAAATTCATAAGGATTTTTAGTAAAAGCAATAATTTAGAAAATGAGTCAGTTTACTTTAGTGAGATTCAATACGTGAACGAAAGAAACAATGTCTTACGAAACACTTCTTTTATTTCGTCTCAAAATTATTACAGGTATCAATTGATTCAACAATTGGATCGTTGGAGTTATCGTATTATTAGTCTAGGGTTTATCCTTTTAACCGTAGGTATTCTTTCGGGAGCAGTATGGGCTAATGAAGCATGGGGATCATATTGGAATTGGGATCCAAAGGAGACTTGGGCATTTATTACTTGGACCATATTCGCTATTTATTTACATATTAGAACAAATAAAATTTTTGAAAGTGTAAATTCTGCAATTGTGGCCTCAATGGGCTTTCTTATAATTTGGATATGCTATTTTGGGGTTAATCTATTAGGAATAGGGTTGCATAGTTATGGTTCATTTACATTAACATCTAATTGAATAAAAGACTTGACGAATATAAACATAGGACGGCATACAGGTATATATACGAAAACTTCATGTAAACAATCAAGAACCATTTGAATCATTTCCATTACTTGATTCAAATGGTTCTCACAAATTCAAAAGATATCTAGTTATAATAGAATTCCAATTTATTTATTTTACTTAAAAGAATATAAAAGACTCATTTTTTTATTGTACAATCAACCATTTTTAAAATCATGGGATTTCAGTTTCATTTTTTGGTTTACTCACAAAAACTATCGAAAAAAATAATTGGATATAATAGCTTCGACCTTGTCAACTGATAATGATAAAACGAAATCGGGATAAACACCAATACCTATTACAGGTAAAAGGATAGAGATCGAAACAAATAATTCTCGCGGTCCAGAATCAAAAAAATAAGAGTTTGGGGCATTAAAAAGCTTGTATCCATAGAACATCTGGCGTAACATAGATAATGAATAAATAGGAGTTAATATCATTCCAATTGCCATTACAAAAGTAATTAATATTTTTGTCATTAAAAGATATTTTTGACTAGTAAGTATTCCAAAAAAAACTAACAATTCGGCAACAAAACCGCTCATGCCCGGTAATGCAAGAGAAGCCATTGATAAGATACTGAAAGTCGTGAATATTTTTGGAATTGCGATAGCCATTCCGCCCATTTCGTCGAGATAAACAAGACGTATTCTATCATAACTCGTTCCGGCCAAGAAAAAAAGCGCAGCGCCAATAAATCCGTGAGAGATTATTTGTAAAATGGCTCCGTTGAGTCCTGTATCGCTTATAGAACCAATTCCTATAATTATGAAACCCATATGAGATACAGAAGAGTAGGCTATTCTTTTTTTTAAATTACGCTGACCGGGAGATGTTGAAGCTGCATAGATTATTTGAATTGTGCCTACTATAATCAACCAGGGAGAGAATATAGAATGGGCGTGGGGTAATAATTCCATATTGATCCGAACCAATCCATACGCTCCCATTTTTAATAAGATTCCGGCTAAAAGCATACAAGTACTGTAATGTGCCTCTCCATGGGTGTCTGGTAACCATGTATGTAAGGGTATGATCGGTGATTTGACAGCAAAAGCAATAAGAAATCCAATATAGAATATTATTTCCAGTGCTACAGGATACGATTGATTAGCTGATGTTTCAAAATTTAATGTTGGTTCATTGGAACCATATAAACCAATACCCAAAACTCCCATTAATAAAAAAACGGAACTTCCTGCAGTGTACAAAATAAATTTTGTAGCTGAATACAAACGTTTCTTTCCCCCCCACATGGATAGAAGTAGATAAACTGGAATTAATTCTAACTCCCACATGATGAAAAAAAGTAAAAGGTCTCGAGAAGAAAATGGTCCTATTTGACCGCTATACATTGCTAACATCAGAAAATGGAATAGTCGGGAATCTCGAGTAATCGGCCGAGCCGCTAAAGTAGCTAAAGTTGTGATAAATCCTGTCAGTAAAATGGGTCCTATAGAAATTCCATCTATTCCCAATCTCCAGTAAAAATCAAAAAAATCGATCCATTTATAATCCTCTGTCAGTTGCATTAATGGATCATCCAATTGGAAACGATAACCGAATGCATAGGTTGTTAGAAGGAGTTCTATTATGCATATACCTATAGTATACCACCGAATTATCTTATTTCCTCTATGAGGGAGAAAGAAAATTAAGGAACCCGCGAATATTGGCAAAACTACAACTAGCGTTAACCAAGGAAAATTATTCATGGTAAAAACAAGATAAACTTGGACCAGAAAAACCCGTGCTCAAAATAAATAGTTTTTGAGCGCGGGTTTTTGTCGGTAAAGGTAAAAAAATCAAATGTATTCAAGTAGGGTTTTCTGGAACGTATTAATAAGCCAGACCCATACTTCGAGTTGTTTCATGCCATAAATAAACTCGAACACTCAAGAAATCTGTCGGACAGGCGGATTCACATCTCTTACAACCGACACAGTCCTCTGTTCTTGGAGCAGAAGCAATTTGCTTAGCTTTACACCCGTCCCAAGGTATCATTTCTAATACATCCGTTGGGCAGGCGCGCACGCATTGAGTACACCCTATACACGTATCATAAATCTTTACTGAATGTGACATTTGGATCTATAAATTTTTGAATGTCAGAAAGTTTCGATCTAGTAAACTTGTAAATGAATCATATATTTAGACACCAGATGAATCAATAATTTATCATAATTTTTCTAATCAATCTACTTCTGGATTGACTCATGCGATAGAGCCAAGATACTTTAATTTCTTACATTTTTGAAAACATGTATTATTACGTAATGTATGGTCATGGTAATTCTAATTTATGAATATTAGAATTTATATGATTAATACTACTTATTCAACAAATTCGATTGATTGATACGAGTTGATTTTCTGTTACGATAAATTGATGAAACAATAGCCGGGCCAATAGCTGCTTCAGCGGCTGCAATAGCTATAACAAAAATTGAGAAAATATTTCCTTTTAATTGGCGACTATCAAAAAAATCAGAAAATGTTACGAAATTCATATTAACCGCATTCAGTATAAGTTCAAGACACATAAGGGCTCTAACCATATTCCGGCTCGTGATCAATCCATAGATACCGATAGAAAATAAGTAGGCACTCAAAACAAGTACATGTTCGAGCATCATTGACCAACTCCTTATCAATTTCGATTCATTTCAATATGAACTGAACAACAATTAAACAGATTCAATTGACTAGAATAAAAAAAAGTACGGAACAAAGGCAGATTTTCTATTGTTAATAGAATAGATTGAATAATTTCTATTTTAGACATAAACAATCTTTAATTAAAGAATTAAAGGGAAATAAATGTAATGTAATAAAACAGAGTTTAATGTGCATTGCTAATTCTATACATTTTTTACTGTCGCGCCACGGCAATTGCACCTATCAAAGCGGCTAAAAGAATTATCGAAACGAATTCAAATGGAAGAAAAAAATCTGTTGATAAATGAATTCCAATTTGTTGACTATTACTTATCAAATCTTGCTCTATAATCTGGTTTGATCTTGTAGTCCAAATAATTCCGTACCATGACGTATCCGTAATAATAATCATGAGTAAAACAAAAATACTTGTACAAACTGGCAAAGTAACCACATCCCCAATGGTCCAAAGATTCAAATCTTTGTAATATTCTGAACCATTCATGAACATCACAGCAAATACGATTAAAACATTTATAGCTCCCACGTAAATAAGGAGTTGTGCAGCAGCTACAAAATAAGAGTTTAATAGAATATAGAATAAGGATATACAAACAAGAACCAGTCCCAATGAAAAGGCAGAATAAATGGGGTTGGTAAATAATACCACCCCCATACCTCCTAGTATAAGAACCGATCCCAAAAAGACTAAAAGAAAATCATGTATTGGTCCGGGCAAATCCATTATATGTAAAATAAGAGATAAATAAATAGAAATGTTTTTCATGACCTTATTGAGACCCGACCAGAAAATTTTTTTTTTATGATTTTTGAGCAATTCCTAATTTAATCCTAAGTAAATAAATACTAAGGGATATGAATAAATGTGAGTACTATTATTGGACTAATTTCATTCTTTATCTGAAAGAGTCGTTCTAATTCTAAACGATATATTTAAAAAAAATTATGGATATATTAATTAATGGATTTTCAATCCAAATTAAGACGCGTTTCTTACCAACCAATCAATAGTTGGTATTTGTAGTTATTGACCAAACAACACGAAAGAAACCTAAATTCCTTCTATATTAGTTATTAGTAAAGTAATTCTAAATTATTCGTTAATAAGAGATTTACTTATTTAATAAGAGATTTACTTATTTAATAAGAGATTTACTTATTTATTTGAGGCGAATTCAAAATTGTTCGAATTGTATAATCGTCAATTACTGACATTGGTAAACGACCCAAAGCAATTTGATTATAATTCAATTCGTGACGATCATAAGTAGAAAGTTCATATTCTTCAGTCATTGATAAACAATTCGTTGGACAATACTCAACGCAATTACCACAAAATATACAGACTCCGAAATCAATACTGTAATTAAGCAGCCGTTTCTTGCGAATATCAGTTTCCAATTTCCAATCAACAACGGGTAGATCTATAGGACATACACGAACGCATACTTCACAAGCAATACATTTATCAAATTCAAAATGGATTCGACCGCGGAAACGCTCCGCGGTGATTGATTTTTCATAAGGATATTGAATAGTTACGGGTAAACGATTTGCGTGGGATAAAGTAATCATGAAACTTTGACCAATGTACCTTGCAGCTCGTACTGTTTGTTGACCATAATTCATGAACCCAGTTACCATAGAGAACATATCGTTAATATATATATGAATAGTTTTATGTTTGTTTATTTCTCTTGTTTGAGACACGTTGGGAATATAGAATGTTACTTTACAGTGAAAAGAGTTGGAAAGAAGTTGTTAATAATAGATTACCGAGAGAAATAGGTAAAAGAAATTTCCATCCAAGATTCAATAGTTGGTCCATTCTTAGCCTCGGTAAAGTCCATCTTGTTGTGATAGGAATGAACAAGAACAAATAAGTTTTAGCTAATGTAATAAAGATACCAATTATCGCTCCAAAAACTCCACATGTTTTATTTATTTCAAAAAGCTCAGAAACATATATGTCCGGAATAGATATATTCCAACCTCCCAAGTAAAGAACTGTTACAAATAATGAAGAAACCAATAGGTTTAGATAGGAAGCAACATAAAATAACCCAAATTTTATACCCGAGTATTCGGTTTGATAACCTGCTACTAACTCTTCTTCTGCTTCTGGTAAATCAAAAGGTAATCTCTCACATTCTGCTAGGGAAGAAATAATAAAAATGATAAACCCTATAGGCTGACGCCACAAATTCCATCCCCAAAAACCATATTTTGATTGCGCCTCAACAATATCAATTGTACTTGAACTGTTAGATAATTATAGTCGGTGATACCATCACTGTTACCATCGCTATTACAGAACCGTACATGAGATTTTCACCTCATACGGCTCCTTGAAGGCCAGAAATAAATATAGGGACCGCGTCAGTATTCTTTTTTGAATCTTGATATGTTTGTAGGATGGATAACTATCGGCCGGTCCCAAATTAGACCAATTGAATTCTGTCTGTTATAATTATTTTAATTCAAAATTAAATAAAAAAAGTACTTCTGAATTGATCTCATCCTTTCTTTAATTTAATAATTTCAATAAAAATTTCAATTCTTCTTTGTTCAGTAATAACTTAACTGTTCAATAAAATACTTCTTGTAAAAATATCAATAACCCGTTGGTTTCACGTACGAAAAAAAAATTCGATATTAATTAATTAATTATGACACAAATTATATATCTATTAATATGTATATGGGAAAGAATAAAAGTAACAAAGAATAAATAAAGTATATCTTTTTTTTTTTTTCGTTCCTATTCTTCTTTCTATTTCTGAGAAAATCTTTCTATTTCTGAGAAAAAGAGGGCTTTCAAAATAAAGTAAAGGATTATTTCGTTTCGAATAGTTATTTATTAAATCGGTGGATAGGAGTATACTCTGGATTGGAATCGTGTCATGGGGAGTACTGCCTGATCATTTCTACCAACTTAAAGCCCCAATTAGTATTCTTTGTTTGTATATTATGTAAAAATGTCCTTTTGGAGAATTTACATAATCTCCATTACTAATCCTTTACATATGTTCGTGTTTCTAACCATCCACTCGTTTTTGCTCAATCCCCCGTTATGCTAATACATAAAAATGATAGTGAAAACTCAATACGGTTGATCTTTTGAACCCGCTTCAAGTCAGGATGACTAATCAACCAATCTTGGGGGAAACGGTCTCTTCTGTTTATGTTTATTTCCGCTTAACTCTCTAACTCTTATACATAGAAAATGAGAATCAATCTTTTTACTGCGAATTTATATATAAGCTGTTTTCTTTCTTATATATAAGCTGTTTTCTTTCACTCATATAACTATTTGATTTAGTTCATCAACCCGAATAATGAATAAAAAAAAAATTAAGATATCTACTCAATCCATTCCAACCCTTTCCTTGAAAGGAAGGAATAGAGAAAAGTTTCTGTCTATGTATCAACGAATCGCACGTAGAGATATTGATAACACACATAAAGTTAATGGTATTTCATAACTAATCGATTGAGCAGCAGCTCGTAGACCGCCTAAAAAGGAATATTTATTATTTGACCCGTATCCCGACATAAGAAGTCCAATTGGAGCAATACTGGAAATGGCAATCCATAAAAAAACACCGATATTGAGATCCGCTAAAACAAGGTGATATCCAAAAGGAACTACTGAATAACTTACTAAAATTGATATGACTGCTATGGATGGCCCGATACTGAATAAACGAGTATCCCCCCTAGATGGAAAAAGATTTTCTTTGAAAAGTAGTTTTGTCCCATCTGCTAGAGCTTGAAGAACTCCCAAAGGGCCGGCGTATTCAGGTCCAATACGTTGTTGTATCCCTGCCGATATTTCTCTTTCTAACCATACAATTACCAGTACGCCTATTGTGATTCCCACTACAAGAGTCAAAATAGGAACAAGAACCCATAGAATTCCATAAACCTCTTTAAAAAATTCTAATCTAGAAAAAGAATCGATATCTTGTACTTCCGGTGTATCAATTATCATTTCAACGATCAACTTCTCCCATAATGATATCTATACTACCTAGTATCGTCATAATATCAGCCAATTTCATTCTTTTAACTAACCGCGGAAGAATTTGCAAATTGATAAAACCCGGCGGGCGGATTTTCCATCTCCAAGGAAAACCACTCTGATCCCCTATGAGAAAAATTCCCAATTCTCCCTTTGGGGCTTCTACTCTCACATAAAGTTCTTGTTTCGGCAATTCAAATGTAGGAGACGGCTTTTTACTAATAAATCGATATTCAAAATCATTCCATTCCGGATTCCTTTCTCTATCAAAGTATCGTATTTCTAAATTCTCATAGGGTCCCCCTGGAATTCCTTCCAGGGCCTGTTGAATAATTTTTACGGATTCTATCATTTCACCAATTCGGACTAGATAACGAGCCAATGAATCTCCTTCTTTTTGCCACTGTACTTCCCAATCAAATTCGTCGTAACATTCATAATGATCAACTTTACGAAGATCCCATTGTATTCCGGAAGCTCGCAGCATTGGTCCCGATAAACCCCAATTTATTACTTCCTCTCTACCAATAATGCCTACTCCCTCGACTCGTTCTAAAAAAATAGGATTTCGTGTAATAAGTTTTTGATATTCAGCAACTCTTGTTAAAAAATAATCGCAGAAATCCAAACATTTATCTATCCAGCCATGAGGTAGATCGGCCGCTACTCCTCCGATACGAAAATAATTATGCATCATTCTCATACCGGTGGCAGCTTCGAATAGATCATATACTAATTCTCTTTCTCTGAAAATATAGAAAAAGGGAGTTTGTGCACCAATATCCGCCATAAAAGGACCGAGCCATAACAGATGAGAAGCTATACGACTCAACTCCAACATAATTATTCTGATATAGCTGGCTCTTTTAGGTACTTGAATATTTCCCAACTGTTCCGGTCCGTTTACAGTTATTGCTTCTGTGAACATAGTAGCTAAATAATCCCACCGTGTTACATAAGGCAAATATTGTATAATTGTTCGATTTTCCGCAATTTTTTCCATTCCTCGGTGTAAATAACCCAATATTGGTTCACAGTCAATAACATCTTCACCATCTAGAGTAATGATGAGTCGAAGAACACCATGCATTGATGGGTGGTGGGGGCCCATATTGACTATCATGAGGTCTTTTCTTGTAGCCGGTATATTCATAGGTTTTTCCTCGATTCATTCTTTCATGAATTGCTGAAAACGAAAAAAAGTTCATTAAAATTCAAGATCTAATAAATCAAATAATTCAAAATGCCTTTATAAAAATCAAATTAACGAGTTTTTGACTCCCGAATATCCAACCGATTAATTAATTCTTTATAACATATTCTATTTTTCTTTGACAAATAAGACAGTAATCGTTGGCGTTTTCCCAGAATTTTACGTAAACCTCTCTGAGATAAATAGTCTTTTTTGTGTAATTGTAAATGTGAAGTAAGTCTTCGTATCCTATTGGTGAAACTAACTATTTGAAATTCAACAGATCCTCTGTTTTCGTCTTTTTCTTCTTGTGAAATAACTGAGATGAATGAATTTTTTACCATAAACTGAAATCTTCTCTCCCCCCCTCTTTTTATTTTAAGATATTTTTTATTGATAGATATCTTTATTGATCAGTAATAATAATGCCCCTAATTTTTATTTGGTATATACAAAAATTTGTATTTCGTTATTCATTTCTAATTTTTTTAATTTAATAAAACTTACTCAATCCTATTTTCATTTAAAAATTGGATTTGAAAGGGGATACAAAAGTATGGTTGGTTTCTTCACTCACAAAAGATAAAAGTTTAGACCTAAAATAAGAAAATTTTGTTCATTCTAGATCTAATTGATATGTCATTGAATTAGTATCATGTATCAGAATGGAATGTAAGACAATGTATGCGTGCATCTCTTTGTCGTCATAGACCAGATATGGTATGGGAAATATAGGAAAAATGTACTATTAATGAATTTTCAATCGCGGATACATATGTATCCTTACCATACTGAAACAACTGCCATTATTGGTATTAAACCAATAACGATTCATACAAGCTAAATCTTCTAATCGATAATTGGGCCAAAGAAATAGCTTTAATTTTATAAGTTTTTTTTTATATTTTTTGCTTTTATCCACAACTTGACTGTTTACCTCATTCCCATTACAAAAAGATGCCTTTCTATGTCTATTCTTAGAATTTAAACAAATTAGAATTCGCAATTCTCTACGACGTCTAGGCGATAAAATATTTTCAGGAACAAACAAATCATAATTTTTTTTATATCTATTTCCAGTCATCTTTTGATGTTTTGTAATGACTTCATCAGAATTCTTATCAACATGTTTTTTTTCTCGGTATCTTTGATTTATTTGATGTTTACTTTTATGAACTAATGAAATACCGAGGGTTTGATACATAATAAATTTTCCATCATTTTTTATAGCTAGACGAATTGGTTCAATAATCAAAAATCCCCTTTTAATAAATTCTGTAAGAGTTACATCTTTCTGAATCGTCAAAATATCCAGACTCATTTCGCCCCTTTGAATAGAGGATATAGTAATTTCTCTTGGATTTATCAGTCTAAGCAGGAGACAATATACGTTGATGTTATTGATTATTTTTTTATTTAAAGAATCATCCCATCTCAATTGAAAATACAAATACCTTTTTAGGAAGAAATCAAACTCCGCTTTTGTATTGATCTTGTATTGCTTTTTATTTCTATGTTTTTTCATGTCCGATCCCGTATAATCTTCTTCAACATCTTTTTCTTGGTTTGAAAGAGCTGATTTAAGATCTGCTTGGCCCGTGGATTCTTTTTCTCCTTGATTTCGGTTTTCTAATTCAAGAGATTTTTTTTCATTCGACGATATTGATATAAAAGGATCTCTTTTTTTATTTCCAGTGATGCTTTTGTTTTCACTAGCATTTTTTTTTATATTAGAATGAAAAAGTAGTAATTTAATTGGTATAACCCACGGTTTCATTTTATACGTATTATAAAGTCTCACAAATTCTGGCAAGAACCAAAGTTCCAGATTTGATATGGGACGACTTAGTATTTCTTCATTCATTCCCATCCAATCCAAAAGGGGTTTTTGATTGGATAGGTTGATTTTTTGGTCTTGCTGAAGTGTGAGATAAAAAAGACCATTATTATTGATTTTATCAATTATTTGATACTTATTAACCCTAGTCCTAGTCTTAGTATATTTATTACTGTTAGTGTCAGTATCAATATTGATCCAGGCCTCAATATCGACCTTCGTTTTAAGACAAAAATCGAGAATTCTCCAATCAAAAAATTTTCTATCCGTATTTTTATCCATATCTCGAATATCATCTTCTACCATATTAAATGATTTTTGTTTATGTGTGTTGTAATTATAAAAAATATCTTGGTTAGTTTTTACTTGTAATGGTGATCCATAAATTGAAGAGTACTTCTTAGTTTCAGAATTTATAGATTTATATGCTAAAAGATCATATCTATATTGTTTTTTAAAATTATCCTTTTGATTCAATAATAAATCCGTTTCAATTTTTGTTTTTTTTTCGTAGTGAATTAATTCATCTTTTTCATATAAATCACACAAATCTTTATATAAATCTTTATTTTGAGCTATACAGTTCAATATATTTCGCCATTTTTGTGGTACTACTCTAGACCATTTAATTTGAGATACATCACATTGATATTGATAATGACTCCTTAACCAATTTGTCCATTGATTCATTCCAGAATTGCGAAGATTCTTAGGTCTTAATTCGGAATGAAATAGTTCTTGTCTTACAACAAAAAAATCCTTTATTTCATTCTTAAGAAAAAGGGGGGTTCCATTATATTGAAATACGGATTTAAATTTCTCTAACTTAATAAGTTGGGTTTGTGATAATTTGTAAAATACATATGCTTGTGAAAAGTAAGATAAGTCAAAAAAAGTCTTTGAATTTTTTTGACTAAGACTAATATTAGTATTAGAAAGTGACTCTTTTATAATCGAAATAAATTTAATTAAACTTTGATTTGTTTTATTAATTCTTTCTTGATTTGCTTCATTACTGTTAATGTTTTTATTAATAATTTTTTTTGTTGATTCAAGAAAAAGCTGTGTATTGATACTAGGAATATTAATCATAGATAGAAAGATATCTATGTATATCTTTTCAATGAAAAATATTATAAAATAATGGGATTTACGGATTAATCGAGCAGTTCTTCTTTTTAATATCTGCCAAATATTTTTTTGTGATTCCAATCTTTTATCATCATAACTTATTTTGTTAGAACTCAAACTTCTATCTGAAGTTATAAATCCCTTTTTCTTGTCTTTTGTAATTTTTTCTATTTGATTTATGATTGTGTTTATTCTATCAGTCAGATCTTGCATTTTTTTTTCTGTTAATGAATAATTTGTCCAATCCTGAGATCTAATTTGAATGGACGATTCCTGAATCATCCGATTACTGATTATTGAATCTTTTTTAATTTCACTCAATTCATATACTTCTATTTCTCTCAATCCAAATAATATAATTGGGTTTATTTTTGAGAGTTCTTTTATTATTTCTTTTATAAACAGAATGTTTTTAATGATCCATTTTTTTGGTTTTTTTGAGACATTTACAAACAATTTTGTTTGTTCTTTAAAAATTCCTAGAATTAGAAAACATTTCTTTTGCAATTTTTTCATTTTTTTTTTGAGTTCTTTTAAAATCGGTTCAAAAAATGAAAGTTTTTTTCTGGGAGAACCAAAAGGTAGTTCAGCTTCCATTCCAAAAATTGTTAAAAAACAAAAATCATTTTTTTGACCTTGCTTTTTCATTGGATCGTTATAAGGGGCTCGTAACTTAGATCTGTGCCAAGGTTTAAGACGAAAAGGAAATAGGATCTTGATCTGAATGCCGTCTGTTAACCAGTTTTTTGGAAATTCTTTTTCTGATAATTGAACGCCGTTATAGGTACATTTAACATGCATTTCTCTATTCCAATCCTTTAAGTCCTCATACCATTCCGGAAATTGAAATAATAGTATACGGACGATATTTTTAGCTATTATCAATGAAGGTACTATAATATATTTTCTAAGAATTGATTGGGTTACTAATAAAAAACCTCTCATTACTTGAGCAAGTAAAATACTATCCCAGGCTTCCGCTATTTGTATACGCACTTTCTCCTTTCTTTTGTCTTCTTCTTTTTTGTCCTCCTCTTTTTTTTTCGCGCTTTCTTTTGTCTTTTTCTCTGTATAATTCGAAATTGTGAATTCTGTGTTTTGCCACATCCAATTTCTAAAATTTTTTTTCATCCGTTCAGAAATATCAAAAAAAAAAAAAAAAGATTTGTCTATTCGGTCCAAAAAAAGAGGGGAATGTGCATTTGCTTCAAAGAGTTTCCAAGTAACTGTTTTACGTCTTTGAGCGCGCATGGAGCCTTTGATTATGTCTCGACGAAAATCCGATTGTTGGGAATAACGTATCAAAGCAACTTCGCCTGTTTGATCAGTATTAT